AAAGATTCGTTTTTTATAACAAATTAATAGAAAATCCGAAAAAAGAGATTTCAGGCCCAGACTTTCGATCTTTTTTAATGGAAATTGATGAGATTTTATCCATGAAATATTATAAATATTATAAGCTCTAACTGATGGGAGTTTCTGGTATCCTAAACTAAAACCGAACGAGTAATTCCAGGTCCTAAAACTGAATAGAAAACTCCAGGTCCTAAAACTGAATTTTAACTTTTGGTCATGGTCCTGAAACCGAAATTCTTTTCATATCTTTACTTGTCTTTTTTTTACGTAATTTTGTACTTTATATTTCCTTTGTTGTTAGGATAATTTTCCCGAGGGATAATGAAAAAGATTATAAAAGGGATTGCTAATTAATTATGTCTAGATCGCGTATAAATGGGAATTTTATAGATAAGACCTTTTCAATTGTAGCCAATATCTTGTTGGGAATAATTCCAACAACTTCAGGAGAAAAAAAGGCATTTACCTATTACAGAGATGGTGCGATTTGATTCTTTTTTCTTATTTTTTTTAGCCTGTATGTAGTTAAGTCTTGCAAGAAAAACGTGTTGCGGGATAGAAAAAACCTAGTAATGAAAAGAAACCTGCGCTTGGTGAAGGTGAAGTTTGTGAGGGTAGAACAATCAATCCCTTCTGTCGTGTATCCTCGATTGATGCAATCTCAGATGCTTCAATCATTAATTTTAGCATTGAGCGAAAGATTAGACCTCTACTTCGTAGAGTCTCTACTAAATACCATACTAAGTATAGGAAAAAAGCACTACACTTAGAAATCAACAAAACAAAAACTTTGTTCGAAATACCCCTTTTCCTTATAGGTATCGGGACTAACAAGAATGGTTGGGACAACAAACATCCATTTCATTCGTACTTTGGATACCCATATAACCATCAAAGATCGTTGAAGTGACTAATTCTTAGAAAAAAAAAGCGTTAAGAACAAAGAAATTATTGGAGTTATGTTTTTTATCTACTACTAATATGTAGTAGTAATATGATTTATGTAGTAGTAATATGATTGGTTGATGTTAAGAAAAAACCTCTGATGAGAAGGTTTACTAGAGATTTCTTGTAAAAATACTAGCTTCTTTCAGTTCATAAAAAGATGAGAATAGGTGGATTTTATTTTAATTCCTTCCAAGCTAAAGATTTTTTTACTCAATATTATGGACAGAAAGTAGGAGCCGTATGAAATGAAAATCTCATGTACGGTTCTGGAACGGAGATCTTTTCAATAGAATGAACGACCGTAACGAATGTTGGCTCAATCCGAAGGAAATTATGCAGAAGCTTTACAGAATTATTATGAAGCTACGCGACCAGAAATGGATCCTTATGACCGAAGTTATATACTCTATAACATAGGCCTTATACACACAAGCAATGGAGAACATACAAAAGCTTTGGAATATTATTTTCGAGCACTAGAACGAAATCCTTTTTTACCACAAGCTTTTAATAATATGGCTGTGATTTGTCATTACGTGCGACTATCTCTACTATAGAAAAAAAAGAAATTAGCTAGTAGATACTAGAAAAAATAGGATTTCTACATAGAAATCGTCAAAAACAACGATTTTTTTCAGCTGTAGTAAGTAAATAAAGAGACTTCAAAATAAAGAGACTTCATTATAATTAAAATAGGAAGAAAAAAAAACATAGCCTCTACTTCTATGGATAAAAAATCAAATTAATAGAGAAAGCACCGTAAAAATCACTTAGCGAGCTACTGTGTCGATAAATTTAATAACTGCTTACTTATGTCATAATAAGGGACATTAAGTTAGAAATCCACTTATGTAATAGAGTTGATCTACTAAGATATTAAGCAGCGGTGTAGGATTAGATCCCAAAGATAGTAAGTTCTTTTTCTTATTGATTGAGAAAATTCTTTTTCAAAGATTCTATAGCGATTTCCTATTAAAAAGGAGATAGTTACCTCTCAGAAAATTCTAAAAATATATGAGCTTTATCTGCTTTATTCTTCTGAAGGTGGGAAGAAAAGAAAAAACTAATTTCTTATTAAGAAAATTAGAGTTTGAAACTTACTGTAATCAACTGATTTTTTGTTTTTTTATGATTAACCTTATCATAGAAAAAATCAAGAGAAATTGAATTAGCCAATATAGAAAAAATACGGATAGGATAGAAAACAAAAGAATAGATTACTGAGCCGTATGAGGTAGGAAACTCTCAAGTACAGTTCTAAGGGAAAGAATTTTCTATTCCGACCGGGGAGAACAGGCCATTTTAGAAGGCGATTCTGAAATTGCAGAAGTTTGGTTCAATCAAGCTGCTGAGTATTGGAAACAAGCTATAGCGCTCACTCCAAGTAATTATATTGAAGCACGTAATTGGTTGAAGATCACGAAACGTTTCGAACTTGAATAAGAAAAGATTATTCTATTTTTTGATTTTGAATTTACATTCAATTCAAAAATACATAAACAGGAGAAAAAAATATTATATTAAGAAAATAACAAAGAAATGTTAGAGAGAAGAGTTTTGAGTTATTAAAACTGTTGAAATTGACTCAACAACAAGTTTTTTCTCTGTTGCAGACTTTTGATTTCATAATAGCTATTCTACGGAATTTGAAAAATCTTATTCTTAAGTTCAAATCGTTCTGGGTTATCTCTCTGGCAATATACGTCGTAATCGTATACGTGTGTTACTGGAAATAGAGTCAAGAAACAAATTAAGTGAATTTGATTCAAAAAAAGGGAGAATTTTTTATTAATTTCCCAGTTCATAATTAATATGAACTTTATATCGGTTGAACCAATGACTATTCATGATTCCATATTGAATCAATTCCATACTTTTCAAAAAAATAAAAGACTGTTATGATAAAACTTCGTTTGAGACGATGTGGTAAAAAGCAACGTGCGACTTGAAGGACATAATTTTCTGTGGATTTTTACATCCACCATTTTCTTTCTATAGTAATGAAAATGCTCTTGGCTCGACATAATTTGTTCTGTTCAAAAAGCCAATTTCTAATTTCTATTAGGTTGTCCGTAAACAGTACATGATGGAGCTCGAAGTTTGATTTTTTTATCAAACAAGGGAAAGAATCTAGGGTTAGTGATAATTCAATTAATTCTAATTAATTTAGACCAATTTTGTAAGTATATCTTAGTATCAGAATCAGAAAAAAATACAATTCGAACAAGAAAAAAAAAATATAAAGTGAAATTCTTGGAAACTGGTAAAACTATTCTGATTTTAAGGTGGAACGGGAATGAATCCTTCGTATTTATTTTATAAAGAAGGAAATCAAAAAGAAGGGGTGTTGCTTTCCCTTTGAAAGGAATAAAGGTCTTCAAAATAATTTCTAAACCTAAAGATTCCAAAAAGAAAAAAGAAAGGATTCCGGAACAAGAAAATACTTTTTTAAATTATCTCAACAGTGTAATTCGATCAAATTGACAAATCTAAAAAGGTTAGAGATAAAAAAAACAAAAGAGTTTAGAGACAGCTCAAGAAATTCTTTCATAAGGATTTATGAACTTTCTAAAAATTTTTTATTTAACTTGAGTCATGAGTAAAAAAAATATTATGATATTTTTTTATATAACGAAAAGGAAAAAGGACTCTATTTGAATCATAGTATAATTCATGATTTTCTGAGTCCATTTTGCATTCTATACAGAAATTTGAATTATTTTTCTTGAGCCGTATGAGATGAAAATTTCATATACGTTTCTAGGGATACTTTTTTTATCTATATTTATCCCAATGAGCCATCTATCGAATCATTGCAATTGATGCTCGGTCCCGAAGAGAAGGAAGAGATCTTGGAAAAGTAGGTTTTTATGATCCAATAAATAAAAAAACTTATTTAAACGTTTCTGCTATTCTTTTTTTTCTTGAAAAAGGTGCTCAACCTACAAAAACTGTTCATGATATATTAAGAAGGACAGAATTCTTTAAAGAAAGAAGTTTGGGTTAATCAAAGCAAGGAAAGAACGAAATTTAAAAATCTAAAAATCAAAAAATAGATATAGAAAAAATAGATATAGATACTTATACTATTTAAGTAGGTTAAGTAGGAGAGAAGGACTAGTATCTGTAATAGTTTCAATTACATTATTTTTTTCAATTGATAGGAGAATGGGATGTCATTCAATTTTTTTCTATCCTATACAAGAACTTTTTGTTTTTGTATAGGATACATCAAAATTTTTAGGTTTTTAGGTATCCTAAATATCGGATGACATTAATAAATAATGTATGATAATATTGTAAAAAAGATTCTACAAAATATATAGAATATAATTATATTCTTATATTATAATTATATAATTATATAATTAAATTTGAAATAAATAATTTCATTATTTTCCTTTCTATTTTTTTTTGTATTTATTTTATTGGTATTTATTTATTTTTTCTCAATATTACTATTACTATTGACAAATTGTATTTGATCAATACAATATTGTATTGATCAAATACAATTTGATCGTAGATGAATAGATCTTTTTATTCTGTTCTCTATTGTTTCTTTACTCGAACAGTAGGTTTGTATTTCATCATTAAGACATCTTTTTTTTTTAATCAAAAAAAGGTGATTTTTCAAATTTTTCATTTTGATTGATTGGAAGGAATGGATTTCGATTTCTTAATTTTAGTAATTGAATTTCAATTTTTTTTATTGAATTTTTGATCTCTCTGTTACTCATTTATGGTTTTAACAGAGTTATGCAATAAAATTGAGTTAATTTTTGATTTCGATCATATATACCTCTCTTCTTTTTTTTTTATACGGGTTGCTAACTCAATGGTAGAGTACTCGGCTTTTAAGTGCGACTATGATCTTTTACACATTTGGATGAAGGAAAAAATTCGTCCAGACTTTTGGTAGAGTCTATAAGACCGCGACTGATCCTTAAAGGTGATGAATAGGAAAAAACAGCATGTCGTAATAAAAAGGATTTTATTCTTTAAATCTTTCAATTTATTTATTATTTATTTTATTGATTTTTACTATTGAAAGTAAATAAAGTAGAATTTTTTGGATCTTATCCAACCATTACAGTTCTAAAAAATTGTTTTGAATTTTGGAAGAAGAAAAAAAAAGAAATTTCCGAATTTTAGCTGAGTCTATTGAATAAATGGATAGAGCCCAATGGCTCCAATTCTGATCAAGTCAAAAAGAAACGAGCTTATGTTCTTTACCTTTATTGGAACGATTTCCCGATCTAATTAGATGTTAAAAATATATTAGTACCGAATCCGGGAAAAGATGAATGAGTTTTTTTATGATTGAACTTTTGATCTGATTCATTCAAAAAATGAATCCTAATTATTCTTTATTTTTAATTGGAGATGGATGTGTAGAAGAAACTGTATATTGATAAAAAAGATGGATTCCAAAATCAAAAGAGCAATTGGGTTGCAAAAATAAAAGATTTTAACCTCCTAAAACTGAAAATACAAAAAAATAAATAAACTAAACTACTTGGATAGAAAAAGGGAAGAAAAATATCTTTCTAATAATAATATTTTTCTATTATTAGGATTAGTTTTATTAGGATTAGTTAATAGAGCTGGGTTTATCGTTTCTTTTCCGGAGTATCTAGTATTTTATACATACTAGAATTAATAAGAAAAACTCTGTTCTGACCATATTGCACTGTGTATCATTTTATAAACCCAGAAAAGGCTTATTTCTTCTGCTTCAAATAGAGATTTCAATGGAAGAATTTCAAAAATATCTTGAAAAATCTAAATTTCGTCAACAACAATGCTTATATCCGCTCCTTTTTCAAGAGTATATTTATGTATTTGCTTATGATTATGGTTTAAATGTTTCTATTGAACCTAATAAAAAACTGATTAGCTATGATATTAAATCTAGTTTAATACTTGTAAAACGCTTAATTATTCGGTTGTATCAACCGAATTCTTTGATGAATTCGTTTATTCAAAATTGTAACCAAAATCAAATTAATGAGCACAACCGCTTTTTTTACGCTCATTTTTTTTCTCAGATGATATCTGAAGGTTTTAGTTTTGTTGTAGAAATTCCATTCTTTCTTCGATTTCTATTTTCCTCCTCTAAAAAAAAAATATCAAAATTGCAAAATTTACGATCTATTCATTCAACATTTTCTTTTTTAGAGGACAAATTTTCCTATTTAAATAATGTGTTAGATATACTAATACCTTATCCTGTCCATTTTGAAATCTTAGTTCAAATCCTTCAATACTGGATCCAAGATATTCCTTCTTTGCATTTATTGAGATTCTTTCTCTTCGATTATTCTAATTGGAATAGTCTCATTATTTCAAAGAAATTAGCTTCTATTTCTATATTCTCAAAAGAAAATATAAGACTCTCTCGTTTCTTATATAATTATTATGTATCTGAATATGAGTTTTTATTCTTGTTTATTCGTAAAAAATCTTCTTGTTTACGATTAACATCTTTTGGAACCTTTCTTGAGCGAATCTACTTCTATGGAAAAATAGAACATTTTAGAATAGTACATCATATTTTTTTGAAGAAAACTTTATGGTTCTTCACAGATCCTCTCATGCACTATGTTCGATATCAAGGCAAAGCAATTCTAGCATCAAAAGGGACCTATCAATTTATGAAGAAATTGAAATATTGCTTTATCTGTTTTTGGCAATATTATTTTCATTTTTGGTCTGAGTCTAATAGGTTTCATAGAAACAAATTCTCTTATTATTCATTCTACTTTCTCGGTTATTTTTCAAGTGTAAAAATAAATCCTTTGATGGTAAGGAGTCAAATATTGGAGGATTTTGTATTAATAGATACTCTTTTTAAGAGATTTGATACTCTAGTTCCAGTCGTTCCTCTCATTAGATCATTGTCTAAAGCTTCACTTTGTACTGTATTAGGACATCCTACTAGTAAACCAATTTGGACAGATTTATCAGATTATGATATTATTAGTCGATTTGGTCAAATATATAAAAATATTTTTCATTTTTATAGTGGATCTTCTAAAAAGAGAATTTTGTATCGAATGAAGTATATACTTCGACTTTCGTGTGCTAAAACTTTGGCTCGTAAACATAAAAGTACAGTACGTACTTTTTTGCAAAGGTTAGGTTCAATATTTTTAGAGGAGTTTTTTACAGAAGAAGGACAAGTTCTTTCTTTAGTCTTCCAAAAAACAATTTATTTTTCTTTATATAGATTAAATAAAGAACGTATTTGGTACTTGGATATTACCCATATTCTTGATCTTTTAAGTCACGAGACCTAAAATTTCAATAGATTAGAAATGAAAAAATATTTTCATAGATTAGAATTCTGAAATGCTCAAATTGACTAAAATCAAGTTGAAATTTTTAGTCAACGAAATATTTCAAATTATTAAGAAATTTTTCAAATTATTAAACTTTCCTATTTCTTAAAATAGAAATGTGATATGTATACATAGGGAAAGTCGTGTGCAATGAAAAATGCAAGCACGATTTGGGGAGGGTTTTTTT